GTTGTCCCAACCATTTTTTTTAGTCCCAATCCAGATACGAAAAGGGAGTAGGTAGGTAATTTTTAACAAAGCTTTTGTGTTGTCAATTGCTAGGTGTAGTGCTTCTTCCCCTATGCCGCCTATTTAGACTATATTACTAGGAAGTAGGATTGACCTGTAATACAGAACACATAGGTGTAACCTTTCGCTCAATACTAAAATCGATAACTGAAGCATAGTATTTGAGGCTGCATCAATCGAGGATACACGACAGAAGGGATTGTTCTATTTCGAAACTTCACCTTCAACAAGCGTAGGTTTATTTCACAATAATCTAGAATAAGAATGAATGTTTTTTCTTTCTATCTCGAATCGTGTGCCTTTCTCGTAAAACTAGAAGCAGTAAATTGGAATAAAAAAAAAAAAAAAAAAGAATCAAATCACACCATCTCTGTAATAAGTAAATGCCTCTTTTTCTCCTGAAGTTGTCGGAATTATTCGTAATAAGATATTGGCCACAATTGAAAAGGTCTTATCAATAAAATTTCCATTTATCCGCGATCTAGGCATAGGTATCAATCCATTCTATAATTCTTCTTATTACCTTTTGGGGGAAAATGATTCCACAAACAAAGGATTTGTACAGTACGAAATAGCATAAAAACAGATTCATTTCCAAACAAAATAAATTTAATGAACCTTTTCCTACTACTTCTTTTTTTTTTTTATTCCAATTATTCCAAATACTCAAATTGCTCCTTTTCAAAAATAAATAACAAGAATCAATAAGAAATAAAATAGTTGAATCCTATTCAAATTCATACAAAACAAATATAGGAACTATTCCAATTTCATCGAAGCGGAAGAATCAAGGAATTTTTCGATTAGGTCAAAAATCGTTTTGATTGAATTATGATCTAAAGAGTAAAGGAAAAAGAATCGAATAATCATTCTATGATGGAAATCAATAGAATAACTGTTTATTTTTGTTGTGTCCATAGCGAGTATACACTATACAATCAAATAGAAATATTCCCGGGATGATTTATAAATTTGTAATAGATCGATGAGATAAAGGATTTGTTAGCGAGAACTTTAAAACTAGAAAGGAATTTTAGTCGAAATCGAAATAGAATCATGGGTGAAGAGTATCCATTAATCATACATGGTCTAAAAAAAATAAACCCATCAATCAATCAGTTGATTCGTTCAAATTCATTGATTTAATCCGGTCTATTTGGGCTGGGCATCCCTATCGAAACAAAAATTGAAAGTATTCATATAAATATGAATATAGTAATTTCTCGCTATTTCTTCGGTTTCTGAGTCATAATCTTTGTGTCGGAGAGATGGCCGAGTGGTTCAAGGCGTAGCATTGGAACTGCTATGTAGGCTTTTGTTTACCGAGGGTTCGAATCCCTCTCTTTCCGTACTTTCGCCTAATTCGCCAACATTCCTAACTGTAACAAATCAACCAACAAGAAATACCATTAAATTGAGTAGTAGAACATAACAGTTAGGCCCTTCTTTTATTTTTATTTATATATATAATTTTTCATTGCTGCGGTACGTAAAATACTGGAAAGTAAAGTACGGGCAAGGAATAAAAATCTTTCTGCCGATCTATGATACATGAATAGGAAAAATTAAGGGCGGGGTAGGATATATGAGTCGGAGAAAATCCGGATCAAACCCCTGACTTTAAACCTTAAGTCAATTTACTTCTACAAAAGAAAGGGGCCAAATTGTCCGAACTCTTTGCTTTGTATTTTATTTAGGGTTAAGTCTTACGGGAATAATATTCTACCACTAGCAATTCATTTATTTTTAAACCGACCCAATTATTATCTATTATTTGATTGACTAATCCTTTATATGGGAATGGGTGAAGGGTCAAATGTTTGGGCAATTTCTCACGGGGAGATGAATCAAGATAATTTTGAATTAGAGTTCTGGATTTTTGTTCATCCCTTGCCATAATAGTATCTTGGGGTTTGCAACGATAACTTGGTATATCCACTATACGACCATTAACTAAAATATGTCTATGGTTAACTAATTGGCGGGCTGCCGGAATAGTCGGAGCCATACCCAATCGAAAAAGGATGTTATCCAAACGCATTTCAAGTAATTGTAGTAAAACCTGACCTGTTGACCCTTTGGCTTTTCTGGCGATACGCACGTATTTAAGTAATTGTCGTTCTGTAATACCATAATGAAAACGCAATTTTTGTTTTTCTTCTAGACGAATACGATATTGAGATCTTTTCCAGTAACGTGATTGGTTTCTAAGATGAGTTCTGGCTCTAGGCCTTTTTTTAGTTAATCCAGGCAAAGCCCCTAGACGGCGTATTTTTTTGAAACGAGGCCCTCGGTAACGCGACATAAAGACTCCTTTCTTTTTTCTTTATTTATTTTCTTTTTTTATATTTCATTTTACAAAAGAAATCGAAATTAAAACTGAACTAAATAATAAATGAAGCGAAATCCCCTGAAGTACAATAAATAATAAATAATGAAATGAATTAGTATTGTATAAATTTCGTATACGAATCCATTTTTTAATTATATATTTTATTTTGTATTTTGATTTGAAAATATGATAGTAAACTAAAAGGAAAAGAAAGGGTTAAATCTCGGCACACCAAATCAGGAAAAAGACTCTTTCTTTTCCTTTTATTCAAGGAAAGGGGACCTTATTGTTTGTTCTTTTATTTCAAAAAATTATTCATCATGTAAAAAAAAATCGAACAAATAAAAAAAAATAGAGAAAAGCCGGCTATCGGAATCGAACCGATGACCATCGCATTACAAATGCGATGCTCTAACCTCTGAGCTAAGCGGGCTCACAGAAATTCTACATACATAGGAATTCGAGAAACTAGATCTTAGTTTAGGCTTAGCTATTAACTATATATTAACTATTTTATTCTTTTTAAATAAAAAAAATTCGAATTCTAAGAATTTAGAATCGATAAAGCTTAAATCCGGATCATAATAACATAATAAGATAGAAGATATTCTTCTGCTTTCATTCAGAGACTAAGATGAAAAACAAAGAATCGAACCTTTGAGTATTCAAAATTGCATGGGAAAATGAAAGGATAAGAGGATATATATTGTATATATCCATCCGTATTGAATTGCAGCTACAGAAATGATAGAATCATTTCTAATTAGACCAAATCAAAAATCAAATATAGGCTTTCGATAGAGATGAAAGAAGTTAGACAAAAAATAAAAAAGGATAAAAGACCTTTCGGTCTAGTAATCGGTATAGTAATCCGTATCAAATCTAATGAATTCGACGGTTCCGACATAAAAGAATAAAAAAGAAAGGGGAAAGACATTCCACTGAGATCCGAATTTTAAAACAAAGAAAGGGGGATATGGCGAAATCGGTAGACGCTACGGACTTAATTGGCTTGAGCCTTAGTATGGAAACCTACTAAGTGAAAACTTTCAAATTCAGAGAAACCCTGGAATTAATAAAAATGGGCAATCCTGAGCCAATTCCTTTTTTCAAAAAAAAGCAAAAAATAAGGGTTCAGAAAGCAAGAATAAAAAAAAAGGAAAGGTGCAGAGACTCAAAGGAAGTTGTTCTAAGAAATGGGGTTGACTGTGCTGTGTTCTTATAAGAATTCTTCCATCAAAACTCCAATAAAAAAAAAGGGGGGTAAAGCATATACGTGTTTTGAACTATATCAAATGATTAATGACAACCCGTACGTAATCCTTATTTATATATATATAAATATAATCAGATAATCTGAATTCAATTTTATATAATATGAATATGAAATATATATTCTAAAATGGATAATTCTATCTAAATAGAAATTTTAGAATATGAAATGAAAAGATTTATATGAAAAAATGGAAGAATTTTTGGATTATGAATCGATTCCAAGTTGAAAAAAGAATAAAATATGCATTTACTCCATAGTCTGATAGATCTTTTGAAGAACTGATTAATCGGACGAGAATGAAGATAGAGTCCCGTTTTACATGTCAATACTGACAACAAAGAAATTTATAGTAAGAAGAAAATCCGTCGACTTTAAAAATCGTGAGGGTTCAAGTCCCTCTATCCCCAAAAGCTTATTTCACTCCCGAACTAGTTATCCTTTTTTTATTAACAGTTTGAAGGTGGTTATGTTCCTCATTTTTTTTGTTTTCAATTTCAAAAAGGCTAAAGGCTCCGGACGGAAATGCTTTTCCCTTATCAAAAGTCTTGTGATATACGTAAAAATGAATATCTTTGAGCAAGGAATAATCTTTTGAGTGATTCACAATCAATATCATTAAACGTACTAAAACTTAAATAAACTTAGAGACAAAGGAGACAAAGTCCTTCTTTTTGAAGACCAAAGAAATTGCGGTACCTAGATAAGACTTTGTTATACTTTTCGTCCTTTTAATTGACATAGACCCGAGTTCTCTATAAAAATGAGTAGATGATGCGTCAGAAGGGGGAATGGCCAGGATAGCTCAGCTGGTAGAGCAGAGGACTGAAAATCCTCGTGTCACCAGTTCAAATCTGGTTCCTGGTACATGATGAAATTTTTGACGAGTATCCATTCTAGAAATTAACCAATATGGATCGATATACATATTCATTATTAATGGAAACGCAAAAAAAAAAAAAAAGAAAAGAGGACAGGGTCCCTTGCATAGGTGAAGAAATATATTAAGAGTGCCTAAGTTTCGGGTCTCCGCCCCTTGGGCGGCGGGGACCCTCCCTTCCCTTGGTGGAGGGCCTCAAACATCATACATATGAATTCTTGATTGATAGTAAAACATCGATTCTTCTGTTGAGACTTAATAATTCGATCTTCATAGATTTCACGAGATTTTTTCTTACGAAGCTTTGTTATAGCATCGATAACTGCTTCCGGTTTAGGTGTACAGCCCGGCAAATAGACATCCACGGGAATTAGTTTATCGACCCCCCGAACAGTACTATAGGAATCGGTACTAAACATCCCCCCTGTAATTGTAATTGTACACGCTCCCATACA